GAACTACCTTTTGGTTCTCCCAGAAAAAAACTTTCATTTTTTGAACCGATTTTAAAAGAACTCAAAAAAAAAATGAAAAAATTGCAAAAGAAATGTTTTATAATTCTAGGAATTTTTAAAGAACAAACAAAATTGTTTCTAAATGTCTCAAAAAAACCAAAAAAATGGATCATTAAAAACATTCTGTTTATAAAAGAAATAATAAAAGAACTCTCAAAAATAAACCCAATTATATTATTTGGATTGAGAGAAATAGAAGTATATGAATTGAGTGAAATTAAAAAAGATTCAATAATCAGTAATCGGATGATTCAGGAATCGTCCATTCAAATTAGATCTCAGGATTGGACAAATTATTCATTAACAGAAAAAAAAATGCAAGATCTGACTGATAGAATAAACACAATCATAAATCAAATAGAAAAAATTACAAAAGACAAGAAAAAGGGATTTATAACTTCAGATAGAAATTTGAGTTCTAACAAAATAAGTTCGGATGATAAAAGATTGGAATCACAAAAAAATATTTGGCAGATATTAAAAAGAAGAACTGCTCGATTAATCCGTAAATCCCATTATTTTTTAATATTTTTCATTGAAAAGATATACATAGATATCTTTCTATCTATGATTAATATTCCTAGTATCAATACACAACTTTTTCTTGAATCAACAAAAAAAATTATTAATAAAAACATTAACAGTAATGAAGCAAATCAAGAAAGAATTAATAAAACAAATCAAAGTTTAATTAAATTTATTTCGATTATAAAAGAGTCACTTTCTAATACTAATATTAGTCTTAGTCAAAAAAATTCAAAGACTTTTTTTGACTTATCTTACTTTTCACAAGCATATGTATTTTACAAATTATCACAAACCCAACTTATTAAGTTAGAGAAATTGAAATCCGTATTTCAATATAATGGAAACCCCCTTTTTCTTAAGAATGAAATAAAGGATTTTTTTGTTGTAAGACAAGAACTATTTCATTCCGAATTAAGACCTAAGAATCTTCGCAATTCTGGAATGAATCAATGGACAAATTGGTTAAGGAATCATTATCAATATCAATGTGATGTATCTCAAATTAAATGGTCTAGAGTAGTACCACAAAAATGGCGAAATATATTGAACTGTATAGCTCAAAATAAAGATTTATATAAAGATTTGTGTGATTTATATGAAAAAGATGAATTAATTCACTACGAAAAAAAAACAAAAATGGAAACGGATTTATTATTGAATCAAAAGGATAATTTTAAAAAACAATATAGATATGATCTTTTAGCATATAAATCTATAAATTCTGAAACTAAGAAGTCCTCTTCAATTTATGGATCACCATTACAAGTAAAAACTAACCAAGATATTTTTTATAATTACAACACATATAAACAAAAATCATTTAATATGGTAGAAGATGATATTCGAGATATGGATAAAAATACGGATAGAAAATATTTTGATTGGAGAATTCTCGATTTTTGTCTGAAAACGAAGGTCGATATTGAGGCCTGGATCAATATTGATACTGACACTAACAGTAATAAATATACTAAGACTAGGGTTAATAAGTATCAAATAATTGATAAAATCAATAATAAGGGTCTTTTTTATCTCACACTTCAGCAAGATCAAAAAATCAACCTATCCAATCAAAAACCCCTTTTGGATTGGATGGGAATGAATGAAGAAATACTAAGTCGTCCCATATCAAATCTGGAACTTTGGTTCTTGCCAGAATTTGTGAGACTTTATAATACGTATAAAATGAAACCGTGGGTTATACCAATTAAATTACTACTTTTTAATTCTAATATAAAAAAAAATGCTAGTGAAAACAAAAGCATCACTGGAAATAAAAAAAGAGATCCTTTTATATCAATTATATCAATATCGTCGAATGAAAAAAAATCTCTTGAATTAGAAAACCAAAATCAAGGAGAAAAAGAATCCACGGGCCAAGCAGATCTTAAATCAGCTCTTTCAAACCAAGAAAAAGATGTTGAAGAAGATTATACGGGATCGGACATGAAAAAACATAGAAATAAAAAGCAATACAAGATCAATACAAAAGCGGAGTTTGATTTCTTCCTAAAAAGGTATTTGTATTTTCAATTGAGATGGGATGATTCTTTAAATAAAAAAATAATCAATAACATCAACGTATATTGTCTCCTGCTTAGACTGATAAATCCAAGAGAAATTACTATATCCTCTATTCAAAGGGGCGAAATGAGTCTGGATATTTTGACGATTCAGAAAGATGTAACTCTTACAGAATTTATTAAAAGGGGATTTTTGATTATTGAACCAATTCGTCTAGCTATAAAAAATGATGGAAAATTTATTATGTATCAAACCCTCGGTATTTCATTAGTTCATAAAAGTAAACATCAAATAAATAAAAGATACCGAGAAAAAAAACATGTTGATAAGAATTCTGATGAAGTCATTACAAAACATCAAAAGATGACTGGAAATAGATATAAAAAAAATTATGATTTGTTTGTTCCTGAAAATATTTTATCGCCTAGACGTCGTAGAGAATTGCGAATTCTAATTTGTTTAAATTCTAAGAATAGACATAGAAAGGCATCTTTTTGTAATGGGAATGAGGTAAACAGTCAAGTTGTGGATAAAAGCAAAAAATATAAAAAAAAACTTATAAAATTAAAGCTATTTCTTTGGCCCAATTATCGATTAGAAGATTTAGCTTGTATGAATCGTTATTGGTTTAATACCAATAATGGCAGTTGTTTCAGTATGGTAAGGATACATATGTATCCGCGATTGAAAATTCATTAATAGTACATTTTTCCTATATTTCCCATACCATATCTGGTCTATGACGACAAAGAGATGCACGCATACATTGTCTTACATTCCATTCTGATACATGATACTAATTCAATGACATATCAATTAGATCTAGAATGAACAAAATTTTCTTATTTTAGGTCTAAACTTTTATCTTTTGTGAGTGAAGAAACCAACCATACTTTTGTATCCCCTTTCAAATCCAATTTTAAAATGAAAATAGGATTGAGTAAGTTTTATTAAATTAAAAAAATTAGAAATTAATAACGAAATTCAAATTATTGTATATACCAAATAAAAATTAGGGGCATTATTATTACTGATCAATAAAGATATCAATCAATATCAATAAAGATATCAATCAATAAAAAATATCTTAAAATAAAAAGAGGGGGGGAGAGAAGATTTCAGTTTATGGTAAAAAATTCATTCATCTCAGTTATTTCACAAGAAGAAAAAGACGAAAACAGAGGATCTGTTGAATTTCAAATAGTTAGTTTCACCAATAGGATACGAAGACTTACTTCACATTTACAATTCCACAAAAAAGACTATTTATCTCAGAGAGGTTTACGTAAAATTCTGGGAAAACGCCAACGATTACTGTCTTATTTGTCAAAGAAAAATAGAATATGTTATAAAGAATTAATTAATCGGTTGGATATTCGGGAGTCAAAAACTCGTTAATTTTATTTTTATAAAGGCATTTTGAATTATTTGATTTATTAGATCTTGAATTTTAATGAACTTTTTTTCGTTTTCAGCAATTCATGAAAGAATGAATCGAGGAAAAACCTATGAATATACCGGCTACAAGAAAAGACCTCATGATAGTCAATATGGGCCCCCACCACCCATCAATGCATGGTGTTCTTCGACTCATCATTACTCTAGATGGTGAAGATGTTATTGACTGTGAACCAATATTGGGTTATTTACACCGAGGAATGGAAAAAATTGCGGAAAATCGAACAATTATACAATATTTGCCTTATGTAACACGGTGGGATTATTTAGCTACTATGTTCACAGAAGCAATAACTGTAAACGGACCGGAACAGTTGGGAAATATTCAAGTACCTAAAAGAGCCAGCTATATCAGAATAATTATGTTGGAGTTGAGTCGTATAGCTTCTCATCTGTTATGGCTCGGTCCTTTTATGGCGGATATTGGTGCACAAACTCCCTTTTTCTATATTTTCAGAGAAAGAGAATTAGTATATGATCTATTCGAAGCTGCCACCGGTATGAGAATGATGCATAATTATTTTCGTATCGGAGGAGTAGCGGCCGATCTACCTCATGGCTGGATAGATAAATGTTTGGATTTCTGCGATTATTTTTTAACAAGAGTTGCTGAATATCAAAAACTTATTACACGAAATCCTATTTTTTTAGAACGAGTCGAGGGAGTAGGCATTATTGGTAGAGAGGAAGTAATAAATTGGGGTTTATCGGGACCAATGCTGCGAGCTTCCGGAATACAATGGGATCTTCGTAAAATTGATCATTATGAATGTTACGACGAATTTGATTGGGAAGTACAGTGGCAAAAAGAAGGAGATTCATTGGCTCGTTATCTAGTCCGAATTGGTGAAATGATAGAATCCGTAAAAATTATTCAACAGGCCCTGGAAGGAATTCCAGGGGGACCCTATGAGAATTTAGAAATACGATACTTTGATAGAGAAAGGAATCCGGAATGGAATGATTTTGAATATCGATTTATTAGTAAAAAGCCGTCTCCTACATTTGAATTGCCGAAACAAGAACTTTATGTGAGAGTAGAAGCCCCAAAGGGAGAATTGGGAATTTTTCTCATAGGGGATCAGAGTGGTTTTCCTTGGAGATGGAAAATCCGCCCGCCGGGTTTTATCAATTTGCAAATTCTTCCGCGGTTAGTTAAAAGAATGAAATTGGCTGATATTATGACGATACTAGGTAGTATAGATATCATTATGGGAGAAGTTGATCGTTGAAATGATAATTGATACACCGGAAGTACAAGATATCGATTCTTTTTCTAGATTAGAATTTTTTAAAGAGGTTTATGGAATTCTATGGGTTCTTGTTCCTATTTTGACTCTTGTAGTGGGAATCACAATAGGCGTACTGGTAATTGTATGGTTAGAAAGAGAAATATCGGCAGGGATACAACAACGTATTGGACCTGAATACGCCGGCCCTTTGGGAGTTCTTCAAGCTCTAGCAGATGGGACAAAACTACTTTTCAAAGAAAATCTTTTTCCATCTAGGGGGGATACTCGTTTATTCAGTATCGGGCCATCCATAGCAGTCATATCAATTTTAGTAAGCTATTCAGTAGTTCCTTTTGGATATCACCTTGTTTTAGCGGATCTCAATATCGGTGTTTTTTTATGGATTGCCATTTCCAGTATTGCTCCAATTGGACTTCTTATGTCGGGATACGGGTCAAATAATAAATATTCCTTTTTAGGCGGTCTCCGAGCTGCTGCTCAATCGATTAGTTATGAAATACCATTAACTTTATGTGTGTTATCAATATCTCTACGTGCGATTCGTTGATACATAGACATAAACTTTTCTCTATTCCTTCCTTTCAAGGAAAGGGTTGGAATGGATTGAGTAGATATCTTAATTTTTTTTTTATTCATTATTCGGGTTGATGAAATAAATCAAATAGTTATATGAGTGAAAGAAAACAGCTTATATATAAATTCGCAGTAAAAAGATTGATTCTCATTTTCTATGTATAAGAGTTAGAGAGTTAAGCGGAAATAAACATAAACAGAAGAGACCGTTTCCCCCAAGATTGGTTGATTAGTCATCCTGACTTGAAGCGGGTTCAAAAGATCAACCGTATTGAGTTTTCACTATCATTTTTATGTATTAGCATAACGGGGGATTGAGCAAAAACGAGTGGATGGTTAGAAACACGAACATATGTAAAGGATTAGTAATGGAGATTATGTAAATTCTCCAAAAGGACATTTTTACATAATATACAAACAAAGAATACTAATTGGGGCTTTAAGTTGGTAGAAATGATCAGGCAGTACTCCCCATGACACGATTCCAATCCAGAGTATACTCCTATCCACCGATTTAATAAATAACTATTCGAAACGAAATAATCCTTTACTTTATTTTGAAAGCCCTCTTTTTCTCAGAAATAGAAAGAAGAATAGGAACGAAAAAAAAAAAAAGATATACTTTATTTATTCTTTGTTACTTTTATTCTTTCCCATCTACATATTAATAGAATCCACATATTAATAGATATATAATTTGTGTCATAATTCATTAATTAATATAGAATTTTTTTTCGTACGTGAAACCAACGGGTTATTGATATTTTTACAAGAAGTATTTTATTGAACAGTTAAGTTATTACTGAACAAAGAAGAATTGAAATTATTAAATTAAAGAAAGGATGAGATTAATTCAGAAGTACTTTTTTTATTTAATTTTGAATTAAAATAATTATAACAGACAGAATTCAATTGGTCTAATTTGGGGCCGGCCGATAGTTATCCATCCTACAAACATATCAAGATTCAAAAAAGAAAACTGACGCGGTCCCTATATTTATTTCTGGCCTTCAAGGAGCCGTATGAGGTGAAAATCTCATGTACGGTTCTGTAATAGCGATGGTAACAGTGATGGTATCACCGACTATAATTATCTAACAGTTCAAGTACAATTGATATTGTTGAGGCGCAATCAAAATATGGTTTTTGGGGATGGAATTTGTGGCGTCAGCCTATAGGGTTTATCATTTTTATTATTTCTTCCCTAGCAGAATGTGAGAGATTACCTTTTGATTTACCAGAAGCAGAAGAAGAGTTAGTAGCAGGTTATCAAACCGAATACTCGGGTATAAAATTTGGGTTATTTTATGTTGCTTCCTATCTAAACCTATTGGTTTCTTCATTATTTGTAACCGTTCTTTACTTGGGAGGTTGGAATATATCTATTCCGGACATATATGTTTCTGAGCTTTTTGAAATAAATAAAACATGTGGCGTTTTTGGAGCGATAATTGGTATCTTTATTACATTAGCTAAAACTTATTTGTTCTTGTTCATTCCTATCACAACAAGATGGACTTTACCGAGGCTAAGAATGGACCAACTATTGAATCTTGGATGGAAATTTCTTTTACCTATTTCTCTCGGTAATCTATTATTAACAACTTCTTTCCAACTCTTTTCACTGTAAAGTAACATTCTATATTCACAACGTGTCTCAAACAAGAGAAATAAACAAACATAAAACTATTCATATATATATTAACGATATGTTCTCTATGGTAACTGGGTTCATGAATTATGGTCAACAAACAGTACGAGCTGCAAGGTACATTGGTCAAAGTTTCATGATTACTTTATCCCACGCAAATCGTTTACCCGTAACTATTCAATATCCTTATGAAAAATTAATCACCGCGGAGCGTTTCCGCGGTCGAATCCATTTTGAATTTGATAAATGTATTGCTTGTGAAGTATGCGTTCGTGTATGTCCTATAGATCTACCCGTTGTTGATTGGAAATTGGAAACTGATATTCGCAAGAAACGGCTGCTTAATTACAGTATTGATTTCGGAGTCTGTATATTTTGTGGTAATTGCGTTGAGTATTGTCCAACGAATTGTTTATCAATGACTGAAGAATATGAACTTTCTACTTATGACCGTCACGAATTGAATTATAATCAAATTGCTTTGGGTCGTTTACCAATGTCAGTAATTGACGATTATACAATTCGAACAATTTTGAATTCGCCTCAAATAAATAAGTAAATCTCTTGATTAACGAATAATTTAGAATTACTTTACTAATAACTAATAGAGAAGGAAGTTAGGTTTCTTTCGTGTTGTTTGGTCAATAACTACAAATACAAACTATTGATTGGTTGGTAAGAAACGCGTCTTAATTTGGATTGAAAATCCATTAATTAATATATCCATAATTGTTTTAAAGTATATAGTTTAGAATTAGAACGACTCTTTCAGATAAAGAATGAAATTAGTCCAATAATAGTACTCACATTTATTCATATCCCTTAGTATTTATTTACTTAGGATTAAATTAGGAATTGCTCAAAAATCATAAAAAAAATTTTCTGGTCGGGTCTCAATAAGGTCATGAAAAACATTTTTATTTATTTATCTCTTATTTTACATATAATGGATTTGCCCGGACCAATACATGATTTTCTTTTAGTCTTTCTGGGATCGGTTCTTATACTAGGAGGTATGGGGGTGGTATTATTTACCAACCCCATTTATTCTGCCTTTTCATTGGGACTGGTTCTTGTTTGTATATCCTTATTCTATATTCTATTAAACTCTTATTTTGTAGCTGCTGCACAACTCCTTATTTACGTGGGAGCTATAAATGTTTTAATCGTATTTGCTGTGATGTTCATGAATGGTTCAGAATATTACAAAGATTTGAATCTTTGGACCATTGGGGATGGGGTTACTTTGCCAGTTTGTACAAGTATTTTTGTTTTACTCATGATTATTATTACGGATACGTCATGGTACGGAATTATTTGGACTACAAGATCAAACCAGATTATAGAGCAAGATTTGATAAGTAATAGTCAACAAATTGGAATTCATTTATCAACAGATTTTTTTCTTCCATTTGAATTCGTTTCGATAATTCTTTTAGCCGCTTTGATAGGTGCAATTGCCGTGGCGCGACAGTAAAAAATTTATAGAATTAGCAATGCACATTAAACTCTGTTCGGTTTTATTACATTACATTTATTTCCCTTTAATTAAGGATTGTTTATGTCTAAAATAGAAATTATTCAATCTATTCTATTAACAATAGAAAATCTGCCTTTGTTCCGTACTTTTTTTTATTCTAGTCAATTGAATCTGTTGAATTGTTGTTCAGTTCATATTGAAATGAATCGAAATTGATAAGGAGTTGGTCAATGATGCTCGAACATGTACTTGTTTTGAGTGCCTACTTATTTTCTATCGGTATCTATGGATTGATCACGAGCCGGAATATGGTTAGAGCCCTTATGTGTCTTGAACTTATACTGAATGCGGTTAATATGAATTTCGTAACATTTTCTGATTTTTTTGATAGTCGCCAATTAAAAGGAAATATTTTCTCAATTTTTGTTATAGCTATTGCAGCCGCTGAAGCAGCTATTGGCCCGGCTATTGTTTCATCAATTTATCGTAACAGAAAATCAACTCGTATCAATCAATCGAATTTGTTGAATAAGTAGTATTAATCATATAAATTCTAATATTCATAAATTAGAATTACCATGACCATACATTACGTAATAATACATTACATGTTTTCAAAAATGTAAGAAATTAAAGTATCTTGGCTCTATCGCATGAGTCAATCCAGAAGTAGATTGATTAGAAAAATTATGATAAATTATTGATTCATCTGGTGTCTAAATATATGATTCATTTACAAGTTTACTAGATCGAAACTTTCTGACATTCAAAAATTTATAGATCCAAATGTCACATTCAGTAAAGATTTATGATACGTGTATAGGGTGTACTCAATGCGTGCGCGCCTGCCCAACGGATGTATTAGAAATGATACCTTGGGACGGGTGTAAAGCTAAGCAAATTGCTTCTGCTCCAAGAACAGAGGACTGTGTCGGTTGTAAGAGATGTGAATCCGCCTGTCCGACAGATTTCTTGAGTGTTCGAGTTTATTTATGGCATGAAACAACTCGAAGTATGGGTCTGGCTTATTAATACGTTCCAGAAAACCCTACTTGAATACATTTGATTTTTTTACCTTTACCGACTAAAACCCGCGCTCAAAAACTATTTATTTTGAGCACGGGTTTTTCTGGTCCAAGTTTATCTTGTTTTTACCATGAATAATTTTCCTTGGTTAACGCTAGTTGTAGTTTTGCCAATATTCGCGGGTTCCTTAATTTTCTTTCTCCCTCATAGAGGAAATAAGATAATTCGGTGGTATACTATAGGTATATGTATAATAGAACTCCTTCTAACAACCTATGCATTCGGTTATCGTTTCCAATTGGATGATCCATTAATGCAACTGACAGAGGATTATAAATGGATCGATTTTTTTGATTTTTACTGGAGATTGGGAATAGATGGAATTTCTATAGGACCCATTTTACTGACAGGATTTATCACAACTTTAGCTACTTTAGCGGCTCGGCCGATTACTCGAGATTCCCGACTATTCCATTTTCTGATGTTAGCAATGTATAGCGGTCAAATAGGACCATTTTCTTCTCGAGACCTTTTACTTTTTTTCATCATGTGGGAGTTAGAATTAATTCCAGTTTATCTACTTCTATCCATGTGGGGGGGAAAGAAACGTTTGTATTCATCTACAAAATTTATTTTGTACACTGCAGGAAGTTCCGTTTTTTTATTAATGGGAGTTTTGGGTATTGGTTTATATGGTTCCAATGAACCAACATTAAATTTTGAAACATCAGCTAATCAATCGTATCCTGTAGCACTGGAAATAATATTCTATATTGGATTTCTTATTGCTTTTGCTGTCAAATCACCGATCATACCCTTACATACATGGTTACCAGACACCCATGGAGAGGCACATTACAGTACTTGTATGCTTTTAGCCGGAATCTTATTAAAAATGGGAGCGTATGGATTGGTTCGGATCAATATGGAATTATTACCCCACGCCCATTCTATATTCTCTCCCTGGTTGATTATAGTAGGCACAATTCAAATAATCTATGCAGCTTCAACATCTCCCGGTCAGCGTAATTTAAAAAAAAGAATAGCCTACTCTTCTGTATCTCATATGGGTTTCATAATTATAGGAATTGGTTCTATAAGCGATACAGGACTCAACGGAGCCATTTTACAAATAATCTCTCACGGATTTATTGGCGCTGCGCTTTTTTTCTTGGCCGGAACGAGTTATGATAGAATACGTCTTGTTTATCTCGACGAAATGGGCGGAATGGCTATCGCAATTCCAAAAATATTCACGACTTTCAGTATCTTATCAATGGCTTCTCTTGCATTACCGGGCATGAGCGGTTTTGTTGCCGAATTGTTAGTTTTTTTTGGAATACTTACTAGTCAAAAATATCTTTTAATGACAAAACTATTAATTACTTTTGTAATGGCAATTGGAATGATATTAACTCCTATTTATTCATTATCTATGTTACGCCAGATGTTCTATGGATACAAGCTTTTTAATGCCCAAAACTCTTATTTTTTTGATTCTGGACCGCGAGAATTATTTGTTTCGATCTCTATCCTTTTACCTGTAATAGGTATTGGTGTTTATCCCGATTTCGTTTTATCATTATCAGTTGACAAGGTGGAAGCTATTATATCCAATTATTTTTTTCGCTAGTTAAACCAAAAAATGAAACTGAAATCCCATGATTTTAAAAATGGTTGATTGTACAATAAAAAAATGAGTCTTTTATATTCTTTTAAGTAAAATATTTTATATTCTTTTAAGTAAAATAAATTGGAATTCTATTATAACTAGATATCTTTTGATATAACTAGATATCTTTTGAATTTGTGAGAACCATTTGAATCAAGTAATGGAAATGATTCAAATGGTTCTTGATTGTTTACATGAAGTTTTCGTATATATACCTGTATGCCGTTCTATGTTTATATTCGTCAAGTCTTTTATTCAATTAGATGTTAATGTAAATGAACCATAACTATGCAACCCTATTCCTAATAGATTAACCCCAAAATAGCATATCCAAATTATAAGAAAGCCCATTGAGGCCACAATTGCAGAATTTACACTTTCAAAATTTTTATTTGTTCTAATATGTAAATAAATAGCGAATATGGTCCAAGTAATAAATGCCCAAGTCTCCTTTGGATCCCAATTCCAATATGATCCCCATGCTTCATTAGCCCATACTGCTCCCGAAAGAATACCTACGGTTAAAAGGAGAAACCCTAGACTAATAATACGATAACTCCAACGATCCAATTGTTGAATCAATTGATACCTGTAATAATTTTGAGACAAAATAAAAGAAGTGTTTCGTAAGACATTGTTTCTTTCGTTCACGTATTGAATCTCACTAAAGTAAACTGACTCATTTTCTAAATTATTGCTTTTACTAAAAATCCTTATGAATTTTCGAAATGTAATGACTAGAAGAGCTAGTGATAATAATGATCCACACAAAAGAGCTGCATAGCTCAATACCATCATACTTACGTGCATCATTAACCAATGGGATTGGAGAGCGGGTACTAATATCGCGGATTGATGCATTTCAGTTAAAAGACCCGAAGTAGCAAAACCTTGAGTAAAAATAGCACTTGGCGCGGTTATTGCGCTTAAATGGTTTGTAGGTTTTTTAAAATACGGAATAATATGAATAATGGAAAAACTCCACGAAAGAAAAATTAATGATTCATATAAATCACTTAATGGTAAATGCCTCAAATACATCCAACGAGTAACTAATAATCCTGTTATGCAGAAAAAAGTAGCTATCATGCCCTTTTCTGACGAATCATCTAGTCCTACGATTTCATCGACTAATAAAATTATCAAATGAATTGTAATTACAATTGAAACGATCGAAAAGGATATATGAGTTAATATATGCTCTAAAGTTGAAAATATCATAAAAATTATTAAATTAATAAGGGCGTCCCTCAATTATAGGAATTGAAATCGGGAATTGAATTCATTATAGGACTTACTCTTTTAGAAGATGCCATGCCGCCACTCGGACTCGAACCGAGATGCTCTAGCACTGCTTCCTAAGAGCAGCGTGTCTACCGATTTCACCATAGCGGCTTATTCGAAATCATAATAACCTATTTTTATTCAATCGTCGAGCTTGAAGGAGTTAATTCAATCCAATATTTTTTTTTAGGAAACCATTCAAATTGATGAATAAAAACTTGTTTAAAAATTAGGGATTAAAACGTTTTCGTTAACGTTAATAATATTGATTTTTCTTATTATTATCTTTTTATTTAGTTATTTAGTATTTTTTTATTTCGTTATTTAGTATTTTAGGATGTCAATTTTATTTAACTGAACTAACAATGTATTTTTTCGTAGGCTATTACTTTATGCTCTCCTAAAACTAAAATGGAACGGTTGTAACTAGATAATTTCTACTTCAATCCCTGGATAGAAGTAAAAAAAATGTTCTGCCTCGTTTGCATTTTTTAATGATTAATTTCTTTTATCATTTATTTTATTAATCTTTTATTTTATTAATCTAAAATAAAAAATTCATTTTATCGATTAATAAAAAAATAGAATTTTTATATAACACAATTTCAGCGATACACTCAAAATATTTATGTAAATATTTGCATAGTTAGGTTGCGTTAGGATTTTTTGTTGTGTAGAGAATTTGCGTTAAGATTTAGCAAACCGATTAAGTTAGGTATTTGGGATGGTCGTATCAATCATATAAAAAAATTTCGTATAGAAATTGTACCGTACTTCAAAATATTTTCTAAATTTTTTAATTAATATATATATATTATATCTTGATCGATCTTCCAATCGAAACATAGGATCTAAAATAGATCACTCAAAATTGGCGCATTCGTCATATAACTATCTAAAAATGTCAACGGGGCTTGTATTTATTTAATTGGGTTTAAGGAATTTATATAGTGATAATAATTTCTAAAACCCAAAATAATGGTTTAAAAGATTATAAAAAACATTTGAAACTTAATCAATAAGTTTCAACGACCTCTTCTTTATAATATAAAATCAAAAATATAACTAAAAAAAAAAATTCTTTTTATTATTGAGTAAGGGCGATGGGGAAAGTGACAATCCCCATCCGGAAAATGATAAAACATACTAAAATGAAAGGCGAAACCTTGCGCTTGCGTTTACCCTTTTTTCAAACAAACAAGTACCATTCATTTTTAGAATTCAGTAGACAACAGAATTCTTATCTATATCAGAAACGAAAGAAAAATTTGGCTTCAAATTAAAGTAAAACAAATTCCATTTTCTATTCGTTTAAATTAAAACATTATGAGACTAATTCTTTATTTATTTATTTTATTTTTAATGTATATTGTTTATATTGTAATTTATCTTATATATTAATATTTATTCTTTTACCTTTTACTATACTATTATGATGTTAATATTAATTCTAATTGATAAATATTATTTATCATTTTTATAACTTAGAAATCTTATAAATAACTTAGAAATCTTATAAATAAACTATAAACAAAATTATATAAATAAACTATAAACAAAATTATATCACTTTATTAAATTATATCACTTTATTAGTTATTTATTAGTTATTAGAACGATTCAGATTATTTATTTGTTACACAAAAAAAACTTTTAGAACTCCCGGTAGAAAGAGATTTCGCTAACGAAAAAGCTTTCAATGCTGCCCTATATCCCTTCCTTTTCCAAATATTTTTACGAATACGTTTTTTTGAAATAGAGGTGCGCTTTTTTGGAACTGCCATTAAAAAGTTATAATAGGTTTTTCGGTTGGATGTGAAAGACATCTATTGTTCAAAATCAATTGTTCTTTACTATTCTCTATCTATTTTTTTTCTAAATTAGACTCCAAAAAAAAGGGGGGGGTAAAAATCACATAAAATATTAATAAGAACGATAAGGTACACTATGCCAAATAGATTGAAGTTGATAAAAATAAAAAAAAAAATAATAATAAAAAAAAAAGAAAGATTGTCCGTTTCGTTTTCTTTCTATTTTCGTCGTGTTACATTTATACATGTAATAAAAAAATATAAAAGTTTAATAACCCAATCCTTCTCCCGCTTAATTAAAAAATAAAAAAACTTTAATAATTTTTTCTATTATATTAATTAATTTAATATTAATTTAATTGGTCAAGCTCGAAGAAAGAGTCCACATAATTTTAATTATCAAATGAGACTAGTAGTTAATCTGTTAAAGGATACAAAATACATAATTTAAAGGCATTTTATTTGCCCCCTTTTTTTCCGTAAAATTAAAGTGTTGGATATCATAGCATTTCCTACAAATAGCTTTTATTGTATACAAATAGCTTTTATTGTAATGGAAGACAAACAATTAGTTACAAAACAAATTGGTTAATGATTCTTATTGTAATGGAAGACAAACAATTAGTTACAAAACAAATTGGTTAATGATTCTAAATAACCGAATTCCAATAAATAGTTTTAGTTATGGGCTTTATGATTCATATCAAATACTGTTTTTGGTATAATTATTTATCCTTGTTCTATAGATATAAAAAAATTATTGTAATACGTAATAATTAAAATGAAAATTAGAATTTTCATTTTTTATCTTCATAAAATTTTATTTAAAAATTTGAATTTAATATTAACAATTCAGTATTAATAAAATTAAATACGTATTTCTTTTTATTAATACTGACTTATTTATATCATTTGACCAATTATAACCTCTTGATTTTAAATATTTGAAGTAGTTTGGAAAGATTCAGAATAATTAAGGCTAGAAAATTCTATTTAAGTTTTATTTTATATATCTTAATTTTTTTTATTAACCGACCCCTTTCAAAAGAAAAGAAATAAGAACCGGTGACTCAGAAACAATTAATTAAGAGAATTTTTTTTTATTTTTTTATGGAATATACATATCAATATTCATGGATTATACCTTTCATTCCACTTCCAGTTCCTATCTTAATTGGAACAGGACTTCTACTTTTTCCAACGGCAACAAAAAATTTTCGCCGTATGTGGGCTTTTCCTAGTGTTTTATTATTAAGTATAGTTATGGTTTTTTCAGCCCTTTTTTCTATTCAGCAAATAAATAAAAATTCTGTCTATCAATATGTATGGTCTTGGACCATCAATAATGATTTTTCTTTAGAATTTGGCTGCTTGGTTGATCCACTTACTTCTATTATGTCGATATTAATCACTACTGTTGGAATTATGGTTCTTATTTATAGTGACAATTATATGGCTCATGATCAGGGATATTTGAGATTTTTTGCTTATATGAGTTTTTCCAATACTTCAATGTTGGGATTAGTTACTAGTTCTAATTTGATACAAATTTATATTTTTTGGGAATTAGTTGGAGTGTGTTCTTATCTATTAATAGGTTTTTGGTTCACACGACCCAGTGCCGCGAATGCTTGTCAAAAAGCGTTTGTAACTAATCGTGTCGGGGATTTTGGTTTATTATTAGGAATTTTGGGTTTTTATTGGATAACAGGTAGTTTCGAATTTCGGGATTTGTTTGAAATATTCAATAACTTGGTTTATAATAATGAAGTTAATTTTTTATTTGTTACTTTATGCGCCTCCCTATTATTTGCCGGCGCTGTTGCTAAATCCGCCCAATTTCCCCTTCATGTATGGTTACCTGATGCCATGGAAGGGCCTACCCCCATTTCGGCTCTTATACATGCCGCTACTATGGTAGCAGCAGGAATTTTTCTTGTAGCTCGGCTTCTTCCTCTTTTCATAGTTATACCTTACATTCTAAATCTAATAGCTTTGATAGGTATAATAACATTATTTTTAGGAGCCACTTTAGCTCTTGCTCAAAAAGATATTAAGAAAAGCTTAGCTTATTCTACAATGTCTCAATTGGGTTATATGATGTTAGCTCTAGGTATGGGGTCTTATCGAGCTGCTTTATTTCATTTGATTACTCATGCTTATTCGAAGGCATTGTTGTTCTTAGGATCTGGATCAATTATTCATGCGATGGAAGCTATTGTTGGATATTCTCCAGATAAAAGTCAGAATATGGTTCTTATGGGCGGTTTAAGAAAACATGTACCAATTACAAAAACTGCTTTTTTATTGGGTACACTTTCTCTTTCTGGTATTCCACCCCTTGCTTGTTTTTGGTCCAAAGATGAAATTCTTAATGATAGTTGGTTGTATTCACCTATTTTTGCAATAATAGCTTGGTCCACAGCAGGATTAACTGCATTTTATATGTTTCGGATCTATTTACTTGCTTTTGAAGGACATTTAAACGTTTATTTTCAAACTTACAGTGGCAAAAAAAGTAGTTCGTTCTATTCAATGTCTCTATGGGGTAAAGATAAAGAAGGACCCGAAATTCTTAAAAAAAATTTGCGTTTATTATATTTATTAACGACGAAAAACAATGAAAAAACTTATTTTTTAAACACATATCGAATTAATAGTAATGAAAATAGTAATGAAAATGTAAGAAGCACGGTGCAGCCTTTTATTAGTATTACTCGTTTTGGCACTAAAAGCACTTTCTCATATCCCCATGAGTCAGACAATACTATGTTATTTCCGATGCTTGTATTAGTTTTATTTACGTTGTTCGTTGGAGTCATAGGAATTCCTTTCTTCAATCAGGAAGGAATAGATTTGGATATATTATCCAAATTGTTAAGTTCATCCATAAATCTTTTACATCAAAATAAAAAAAATTCGGTGGATTGGTATGAATTTATCACAAATGCAATTTTTTCAGTTAGTATAGCTTCTTTCGGAATCCTTATATCGTCTTTTTTATATAAACCTGTTTATTCATCTTTACAAAATTTGAATTTATTTAATTCATTTGTTAACAGCGTTCCTAATAAAATTCAAATTTTGGGGGATAAAATAATAAATGTAATATATGATTGGTCATATAATCGTGGTTACATAGATGATTTTTATGCACTATTCTTAACTAAAGGTATAAGA